TTATATGTTGGATTTTTTAGCATTGGGGCGTGCCCTATAAATTCAATAGGAATTTTTGGGCTAATATTTGGGGAAATTTGCGGCAAAATAATGCGATGTGTATGTATATATATATATATAACGCGGATCGCTAGCCCATATCTCAACTTGCTGGCCCGCACGTTCTCGAACCTTCCTTGGTTTTGGGGTTTGACAAGGATAACAGGATTTGCTGAGCGTAGGGGGTAGGGGGGTTTGTCGCGCAGAAGCCGAAAGGGGGGGCATATATATAGGGGTAAGTTGAAGAAGGAATGAATATGATATGCACTTGAGTTAGAAATATGTAATTCTTAAGTTATGTCTTTTAATAATTGACCTACTTTGACTTAAGCAAGGAATATGTTCAACCTTGATTTATTGTTTGAGCCTGCACTCTGATATGCAAGATGAAAGGTAACCAAAAAGGAGAACCCCTATGCATATAAAAGAATGCCCGGCATGCGGGGTAATGAGGAGTATGTACTCACATCAATAATCAGATGCCAGATATAACTATCCGAGGGTGGAATCCTAACAGTCATGTCCGTGAGATAGGAACCAGATGCAAGTAATAGTTCACTCTATACAACCCCCACGATTATTGTCCCTGATTCTATCATGCATAATATGCATTCATATAAGTCAATTGGTGATCTCTTACTACATTAATATGTTTTTTCTTAAATGTTAGTTGATTATTTCAAGGAAAAATTTGAGAGCCAATTATAGGGGAATAATCTATTTCCCAGGTCTAAATAAATTATTTGTGAATTTAATAATTAGGTTTATGTACGTCTTGGACGTTAGTACTTGCTTTGGGGTTAATATAAATGAATGGTGATAATACATATATATGTACTAATGCATTATGTAATATAATGCATATATATGCACTAAACCATATAGGTTACTATCAGAAGATAGTTTAATTTAGAATTCTGGCTTTGGGAGCCAGGGGTGGGAGTTAAAATCTCTCTTTTCTGGGCGCTAGGGGGGAATTTAACCTCCGATCTTCGGATTACAAGACCGATGCTTTCATACTAAGCTACTAGGGCAAGCTCATTTTAGTGCTTTATTTTCTACTCATCCTGCTAGTGGACTAAGGATGAGGAACAATGCGAAGTAAAGGACTGATGCGATTTGTCCAATAATGATGTACGGGTGCTCTACGGGCATACCTCCAATTCATGTCAGGATAATCATATCTGCCACTAGGGTTCAGAATAAAAATTGAGTGATTGGGCGGAATGTTAGTCCTCGTTGCTTTGAGGTATGTAAGATGGGTACTACTATTAGTACTAGAATGGAGAATAATAGTGCAAGGACTCCCCCTAGTTTATTTGGGATGGACCGTAGGATGGCGTAGGCAAATAGGAAGTATCATTCTGGCTTGATGTGTGGAGGGGTGACTAGTGGATTTGCTGGAGTGAAATTCTCCGGGTCTCCCAGGAGGTTCGGAGAGAATAGTGCTAAGGATGTGAGGGCTAGTAGTATCACTACAAATCCTAGAAGGTCTTTATATGAAAAGTATGGGTGGAAGGAGATTTTGTCTGCGTCAGAGTTTAGTCCGGCTGGATTGTTTGATCCTGTTTCGTGAAGGAAGAGTAGGTGTAAGATGGTTGCGGCAGCGACGACGAATGGTAGAAGGAAGTGGAATGCGAAGAATCGTGTCAGGGTTGCATTGTCTACCGAAAAGCCACCTCAAATTCATTGAACAAGGGTGTCTCCTATGTAGGGAACTGCTGATAATAGGTTTGTAATTACTGTGGCACCTCAGAAGGATATTTGTCCTCATGGAAGGACGTAACCGACGAAGGCTGTTATTATGACTAGTAGGAGCAGGACTACTCCGATGTTTCAGGTTTCTTTGTAGAGATAAGATCCATAATATAGGCCACGAGCAATATGTATATAAATACAAATGAAAAAGAATGACGCTCCATTAGCGTGGATATTACGAATAAGCCAGCCATAGTTTACATCTCGACAAATATGGACGACTGATGAGAATGCGGTCGAGATATCAGAGGTGTAGTGCATGGCTAGGAATAGTCCAGTTAGGATTTGGGTGATTAAACACAGTCCTAGGAGGGACCCGAAGTTTCATCACACGGAAATGTTAGATGGTGTTGGGAGGTCGACTAGTGCGTCGTTGGCGATTTTTATTAGTGGATGGGTTTTTCGTAGGCTTGCCATTATTGTTCTTGTAGTTGAACTACAACGGTGGTTCTTCAAGTCACTGGTCTCGGTTAAAGTCCGAGCAAGAATTATGACTTATTTTATGTTCTTACTATTGGTAGCTCTAGTTGTAGGTTTAATTGCTGTTGCTTCTAATCCTACGCCTTATTTTGCTGCTTTAGGTTTGGTAGTAGCAGCGGGGGTTGGGTGTGGGATTTTAGTTGGTTACGGGGGCTCTTTCTTATCTTTGGTCCTTTTTTTAATTTATTTAGGGGGAATGCTTGTAGTATTCGCTTATTCAGCGGCGTTAGCTGCTGATCCCTTCCCGGAGGCTTGGGGGAGTCGTTCTGTGGCTGGGTATGTATTAGTTTATTTATTAGGTGTTGTATTGGCGGCCGGGTTGTTTTGAGGGGGGTGATATGAGGGTTCTTGAGTGGTCGTCGATGGGTTGAAGGAGTTCTCTATATTACGGGGCGATGTTAGTGGCGTAGCCGTAATGTATTCTTTTGGTGGAGGGATGTTAGTTATTTGTGCGTGAGTATTGCTTTTAACTCTACTTGTAGTGTTGGAGCTCACTCGGGGTTTAAGTCGTGGCACTCTCCGGGCCGTCTAAATAAGGACTAGGAGGATGGCTAGGGTTAGGGTTAAGAGGAAGATGGTTAGGTAAGTCTTGATTATGCCCCGTTGAATATCACTTGTAATTTTTGATATTATTATTTGAGTTAGTGCTAGCCCTTTTGGCCCTGTGATTTCAAGCCATGTCTGGTCAAGCTTAGTGGCGACCGATTGTCCTAAAGCTAGGTTAAGCTTAGGGGGGAGTCGGTGAATTATTGCGGGGAAGTAGCCTAGTATGTTTGAAAAGTGATGTAGTGGAATCGTAGGGGTAATTTTGACTTGTTTGTTGGTTATAGCTGTAAGCTCTATTGCCACTAGAAGTCCAACAATAGTTACTATGAGGGCTGCTAGTTTAAGGGTAGTTGGCATTGTTATAATAGGCGTTTTTGAGGGTAGGAAGTTGGACGTGATAATAAGTCCTGCAACAATGCTTCCTCAGGCAAGTCGTTTGATTGGGTTAATTACTAGTGGGTTGTTTTCATTGATAGGGGATAGCGGCAGGAATCGTGGAGATCCCATGGTTACGAAGTATACTACTCGGAAGCTGTAGACTGCGGTGAATGATGTGGCAATTAGTGTCAGGGTTAGGGCTCAGGCGTTGAGGTAGGAGGTGTTTAGGGCTTCGATGATAGCATCTTTTGAGAAGAAGCCAGCTAGGAACGGGGTCCCTGTCAATGCCAGGCTACCAATTGTAAGGTAGGTCGAGGTGGCGGGCATCAGGTTGTGGAGGCCTCCTATTTTTCGGATATCTTGCTCGTCATTTAGGCTGTGAATAATTGATCCGGAACATAAGAATAGCATGGCCTTGAAGAACGCGTGCGTGCAGATGTGAAGAAATGCTAGTTGTGGTTGGTTTAGTCCAATTGTAACTATTATTAGGCCCAATTGACTGGATGTTGAGAAAGCTACAATTTTTTTGATGTCATTTTGGGTGAGCGCACAAGTGGCTGTGAATAGCGTAGTTAGTGCTCCTAAGCAAAGGCAAATGGTTAGTGCCAGATTATTGTTTTCCATAAGGGGGTGGAGGCGAATTAATAGGAAGATTCCTGCAACTACCATAGTGCTAGAGTGGAGTAGGGCAGATACTGGCGTAGGGCCCTCCATGGCAGAAGGGAGTCAGGGATGTAGGCCAAATTGGGCCGTTTTTCCTGTTGCTGCAAGGATCAGTCCAACTAGGGGAACTGTTATGTCGAAGTTTTTTGATAGGAAGAAGATTTGTTGGATTTCCCAGGAATTAAGGTTTATTGCAAATCATGCTATGCTTAAGATTAGTCCGATGTCTCCTACTCGGTTATAGATAACGGCCTGGAGAGCCGCTGTGTTTACATCCGCCCGCCCGTACCATCACCCAATTAGTAAGAACGACATGATTCCAACTCCCTCTCAGCCGATGAATAGTTGGAATATATTGTTGGCTGTAACTAGGGTAATCATGGCTACTAGGAATAGAAGCAGGTACTTAAAAAATCGGTTTATGTTCGGGTCAGAGTGTATATACCATAGTGCGAATTCTAGGATAGATCAGGTAACGTAGAGGGCAATAGGGGTGAAAATGAGGGAGTAGTGGTCGAACTTAAAGCTGATGTTTGTATCAAACATGTGTGTGTTCATCCATTGCCAGTTTGTAGTAATACTTTCTATTCCTTGATCCAGGAAAATTATGAGTGGGAGAAGACTAATAAAGAATGCGGTGCTGACAGCGGTTTTAACATGTGTGTTTGCTCATTCTGGCTTTTGTGGCTGTGGGCTTAGTGTTGTTACTAGGGGTAGTATAAGGATAATAAGGACTAGAATAAGTGAGGATGATATAATTAGGGTTGCTGAATTCATAGCTTCCACTTGGATTTGCACCAAGAGTTTTTGGTTCCTAAGACCAATGGATGAACTGTTATCCTTCAGAAGCGTGAGGAAGCCGCGGATTTTAACCGCGGTGCATAAGGATTAGCAGTACTTATTGATTTCTGTCCTTCCTTGGTGAGTAAGGGGATTTTAACTCCTGTCTTTAGAATCACAATCTAATATTTTGGTTAAACTATACTTACTAGTAGCATCAACCTCATATAAGTTCTGGTTTTGCTACGAGGAGAATCACTGGGATCAGGTGAAGGGCTATTAATAGGTGTTCCCGGGTGTGGAAGGGAGGGAGCTTAGTAATATGATTTGGCGTTGGGCCTCGTTGAGACATTAGGAACATATATAAAGAGTAGCCTGCAGTAATTAATGTTCCTGCTCCGGTAAGTGCAATGGTTCATGGTGATCAGTTAAATAGTGTTGTGATAATTATTAGTTCCCCTATTAGGTTCGGTAGCGGAGGCAGCGCCAGGTTAGCTAGGTTGGCAATAAATCATCATACTGCTGTTAGTGGAAAGATTATTTGCAGGCCTCGGGCAAGAATTATGGTTCGGCTGTGGGTTCGTTCGTAGGCTGTGTTGGCCAAGCAGAATAGTATTGAAGACACTAGTCCGTGGGCAATCATTAAAATAATAGTCCCTGAGAACCCCCATGGAGTCTGGATCAGGATCCCGCCTGCTACAAGTCCTATATGACTTACAGATGAGTAAGCGATTAGGGATTTAAGATCTGTCTGTCGAAGACAAATTGACCCTGTTATGATAATGCCTCATAATGCTAGAATAATAAACGGGTATACTAATTCTTTGGATAGTGGGTCTAGTATGACTATTATTCGCATTATTCCGTACCCGCCCAGTTTTAGTAAGACTGCTGCTAGTACTATGGACCCGGCGACTGGGGCTTCAACGTGTGCTTTTGGTAGTCATAGATGTACTCCGTATAGTGGTATTTTTACTAAGAATGCAATTAAGCAGCCGGCCCATCAGATTTTATGGCCTCAGGAGTCTAGGAGTAGTGGTTGGGAGTATTGAATTACCAACATGGATAGGGTTCCAGTGGATTGTTGAAGCAGGAGTAGGGCAACTTGTAGTGGTAGGGACCCTGCTAAGGTATAGAACAGAAAATAGGTTCCTGCGTTAAGGCGCTCGGTTTGGTTTCCTCATCGAGTAATAATAATCAGGGTTGGGATTAGTGTGGCTTCAAACATGATGTAGAATATGATGATTTCGGTGGCGCCGAATGCTATAATTAAGAAGGTTTGCAGGGAGGCAAGAAGGCTGATGTATAGACGTTGTCGGCTAACGGGCTCCGGATTGACGTGATTTTGGCTAGCTAGAATCATTAGTGGAAGAAGTCAGCATGTCAGCACTAAAAGGGGGGTTGATAGTGGATCCGTGGCTAAGTATGAATTAGATATGGCCCATCCAGTTTCTGATGTTCATTTTAATCATGTGAGGCTAATAAGGGCAATCAGGAGGCTATGTGCGGTTGTGGTTGTTCATAGTCACTTAGGGGAGGTTAATCAAATTGTTGGAAATAGTATAACAGTAGGGATTAGTACTTTTAGCATTGTAGAAGATTAAGGTTTTGTAGGCGGTCAGTTCCGTGGGTTCGGGCTGTGGCTACCAGAAGTGCAAGGCCTGTGCTTGCTTCGCAGGCGGAGAAAGCCAGTAGCAATATTGGGGCTGCGGAGAAACTTGTTGATTCGAATTGTAAGGCCCATAGGGCTAGTGCAATGAATAGGGATAATATTATTCCTTCTAAGCATAGGAGTGCGGAGAGTAGGTGGGTACGGTGGAATGCTAGTCCTATCAATCCTAAGATAAATGCTGAGCTGAAGCTAAAATGTACTGGTGTCATAAGGGGGTTATGGATTTAAACCATAATTTTCTGAGCCGAAATCAGAGGTCTTACTTTGGACTAACTCCCTATTCTGCTCATTCTAGGCCACCTTGAGTTCATTCATAAATTAGTCCTAGGGTTAGCAAGATTAGGACTGTAGTGGCTCAAAAGAATGTTCCGGTGGGGTTATGGAGTTGATCTCCTCATGGCAGGGGAAGGAGGAGGGCGATCTCTAGGTCAAATAAGAGAAATAGGATAGCTACTAAGAAGAATCGTAGCGAGAACGGTAGTCGGGCAGATCCTAGTGGGTCAAATCCGCATTCATAGGGGGATAGCTTTTCTGCGTCTGGGTTTATTTGTGGTAATCAAAAAGACACGATTGCCAGGATTGAGGATAGGGCTACTGTAATGGTAAGGATAGTTATAATTAGATTCATTATCTTTCCCTGGGGTCTAACCAAGACTAAATGATTGGAAGTCACTTGTACTAACTTTAATACTAGAAAGATTATGAGCCTCATCAATAGATGGATACGTAGAGGAATAGTCATACTACGTCAACAAAGTGTCAATATCAAGCGGCGGCTTCAAAGCCAAAGTGATGTTCGGATGTAAAGTGGTATTGGATTTGGCGGAGGAGACAGACGGCCAGGAATGATGATCCAATAATAACATGTAGTCCATGGAATCCTGTGGCTACAAAGAATGTAGAGCCGTATACTCCGTCTGCAATTGTAAAGGGTGCTTCGTAATACTCCATGGCTTGAAGGGCAGTAAAATAGAGTCCTAGTACGATTGTGAGTGCGAGAGATTGGATAGCTTGTTTTCGTTCACCCTCTATGATGCTGTGGTGGGCTCATGTGACTGTTACTCCCGATGCTAGTAGTACGGCTGTGTTGAGGAGAGGAACTTCAAAGGGGTCTAATGTAGTAATTCCTGTTGGGGGTCAGCATCCTCCCAGCTCAGGTGTTGGTGCTAAGCTTGAGTGGTAGAAAGCTCAGAAGAATCCTAGGAAGAAGAATACTTCAGAAGTAATAAATAGGATTATTCCATAACGCAGTCCTTTTTGCACTGGCGGTGTGTGGTGACCTTGGAATGTTCCTTCTCGGATAATGTCACGTCATCATTGGAATATTGTAAGAAGCAGAAGAATTATTCCAAGGGTTATTAGTGTTGTTGAGTGGAAGTGGAACCAGATTGCTAGGCCGGATGTTATTAATAGAGCACCGACGGCTCCGGTTAGTGGTCATGGGCTTGGATCAACCATATGATATGCATGTGCTTGGTGGGCCATTAGACGTTTTCTTGTAGGTAGAGGCTTAGGAGTAGTACAAATACATAAGCTTGAATCATTGCTACTGCAACTTCTAGGAGTGTTAGGAGGAAGAGAACAGCGGCAGTTAAGATGGCTACTGTTGGCATTATTGGTAGTAATACGAACACGGCTGTGGCAATAAGTTGAATTAATAAGTGGCCTGCAGTTAAGTTGGCTGTAAGTCGAACGCCTAGGGCTAGTGGTCGGATAAACAGGCTGATGGTTTCAATAATAATTAACACAGGAATTAAGGGGATGGGTGTTCCTTCTGGTAAGAGGTGTCCGAGGGCAACAGTTGGCTGGTTTCGCATTCCAATAATTACGGTGGCGAGTCATAGAGGTACGGCGAATCCTATATTTAATGATAGCTGGGTGGTAGGTGTGAAAGTATATGGGAGAAGGCCTAGTATGTTAATAGTAATAAGGAATACTATTAATGAGGCCAATAGAAGTGCCCATTTGTGTCCTCCTACATTTAGGGGTATTATTAATTGATTGGTAAATCGGTTAATAAATCATGTTTGGAGGGTGATAAGTCGGTTGTTGATTCATCGGGATGGTGGAGTTGGGAAGAGGAGTCATGGGAGTGCAATGGCAACGGCAATAAGTGGGATTCCTAGGAAGGATGGGCTTGCGAATTGGTCGAAGAAGCTTACTATCATGGTCAGTCTCAGGGTTCTGTTTTGTGTTTTTCTTCACTTATTGGGGTGGGTTCATTTGGTGTGGTGTGATTTAAGATTTTAGTTGGAATAATGGTGAGAAAGACGATTCATGAGAATACTAGAATTGCAAATCAGGGGTTGGGGTTTAATTGGGGCATTTCACTAGAGGTGGTCGGTAGGCACCAAACTTTGGCTTAAAAGGCCAACGCTTTGTCCAATAATTAGCTTTCTAGTGAGGCGTCTTCTAGTATTAATGAGGATCAGCTCTCGAAGTGCTCTAGTGGGACTGCTTCAACTACAATGGGCATAAAGCTGTGGTTTGCCCCGCAGATTTCAGAACACTGTCCGTAGAATACACCTGGGCGTGAGGCAATGAAGGCCGTTTGGTTTAGTCGGCCCGGCACTGCGTCTATTTTCACGCCTAGGGATGGGACGGCCCAAGAGTGTAGTACATCTTCGGCGGATACTAGGACACGAACTGGTGATTCTATAGGGACTACTATTCGGTGATCTGTTTCCAGGAGTCGGAATTGGCCGGGCGTAAGGTCTTGGGTTGGGATTATATAGGAGTCAAAGCCTAGATCTTCATAGTCTGTGTACTCATAGCTTCAATATCATTGATGCCCTATGGCTTTAATTGTTAGATGGGGGTCGTTGATTTCGTCTATAAGGTATAAAATTCGAAGGGAGGGTAGAGCAATCAAAACTAGGATGACAGCTGGTAAGATAGTTCATACGATTTCAATCTCTTGGGAGTCTAAGATATATTTGTTTGTAAGTTTGGTTGAAACCATTGCAATAATAATATAAAGTACTAGAGTACTAATTAAGAATACGATTATTAGGGCGTGGTCATGGAAGTGAAGAAGTTCTTCTATAACGGGTGATGCCGCGTCTTGGAATCCTAGTTGCGTGGGATGTGCCATTAAGCCTTGGGCTTAAGACATACAGGGGTTTAACCTGCAATTTCACCTCGACAAGGTGATGTAATTTGCATATTTTACTAATGTCTTTAGAAGAAAGTGACAGAGTGGTTATGTGACTGGCTTGAAACCAGTATACGGGGGTTCAATTCCTTCCTTTCTCGTTAGTTTGATTGAACTTGTACGAATGCTGGCTCCTCGAATGTGTGGTAGGGTGGAGGGCAGCCATGAAGTCATTCTACGTTTGTTATAGTTAGTTCTACTGAGGATACTTCTCGTTTAGCGGCGAAGGCTTCTCATAGAATAAATAGGAACATAATTACTGCTACTAGGGAAATAAGTGATCCGATAGATGATACTGTATTTCATAGGGCGTAGGCGTCTGGGTAGTCGGAATATCGTCGTGGCATTCCTGCCAGACCTAGGAAGTGTTGTGGGAAGAATGTAAGGTTAACACCAATGAATATTACTCCGAAGTGGATTTTTGTTCAGGTGTCGTTCAAGGTGTATCCTGTAAATAGCGGGAATCAGTGAACAAAGGCTGCTATAATGGCAAATACGGCACCTATTGATAGTACGTAGTGGAAGTGTGCAACTACGTAGTATGTGTCGTGGAGAACGATGTCAAGTGATGAGTTGGCTAGGACGATCCCCGTTAATCCACCTACTGTAAAAAGGAAGATGAATCCAAGGGCTCACAGCATAGGTGTTTCTCATTTAATAGATCCTCCATGGAGTGTGGCTAATCAACTAAATACTTTTACACCTGTTGGGATAGCGATAATTATTGTTGCGGATGTAAAGTATGCACGAGTGTCTACGTCTATTCCAACGGTAAACATGTGGTGGGCTCACACGATAAACCCTAGGAGACCAATGGCCATCATAGCTCATACTATTCCTATGTAACCAAATGGTTCTTTTTTACCGGCATAGTAGGCTACAACGTGCGAAATAATTCCAAATCCGGGTAAAATAAGAATATAAACTTCTGGGTGGCCAAAGAATCAGAATAGGTGTTGGTACAGGATTGGGTCTCCTCCCCCTGCTGGGTCAAAGAATGTAGTATTAAGATTTCGGTCTGTAAGGAGTATTGTAATCCCAGCAGCCAGGACTGGCAGGGATAGGAGAAGGAGTACGGCTGTAACAAGTACGGCTCAAACGAATAGGGGCGTTTGGTATTGAGAGATGGCTGGTGGTTTCATATTAATAGTTGTAGTGATGAAGTTAATTGCCCCTAAAATTGATGATACACCTGCTAGGTGAAGTGAGAAAATTGTTAGGTCTACGGACGCTCCTGCATGGGCAAGGTTACCTGCGAGTGGCGGGTAGACTGTTCACCCTGTTCCGGCCCCGGCTTCGACACCAGAGGAGGCTAGTAGTAGAAGGAAAGAGGGCGGTAGGAGTCAGAAACTCATGTTATTTATCCGTGGGAATGCTATATCAGGTGCCCCAATCATTAGTGGTACGAGTCAGTTTCCAAACCCTCCAATAAGAATTGGTATTACTATAAAGAAAATTATTACGAAGGCATGGGCGGTAACAATAACATTATAAATTTGATCGTCGCCCAGAAGTGATCCAGGTTGGCTTAGTTCGGCTCGAATGAGAAGGCTTAGAGCGGTCCCCACTATTCCGGCTCAGGCACCAAATACAAGATAAAGGGTACCAATGTCTTTGTGGTTTGTAGAAAAGAATCAGCGTGTAATTGCCACAGGTAGGGTAGCCGAGTGCCCAGGCGGCGGGTTGTAGCCCCGAAGACAGAGGTTTAAGTCCTCTCCTTATCATAGCTCCGTGGTGAAGAAACATGTTGGATTGCAAATCCAGAGACGTAGATTAATAGTCTGCCGGGGCTTTTCCCGCCTTACTAGGCTATAGGCGGGAAAAGTAGATGGATGCTCGCTGGCTTGAGCGCTTAGCTGTTAACTAAGAGTTTGTAGGATCGAGGCCTTCCCATCTAGTAAGGCCTTAGTTTAACAAAAACATTTGATTTGCAATCAGAAAATGCAAGATAGACTCTTGTAGGTCTTATCAGGGACTAGAAGATTTTCACTTCTGCTTAGAGCTTTGAAGGCTCTTGGTCTGATGTTATCCTAAGTTCCTAGGTGGTTAGTATTAGAATAGCTGGGGTTATCGGCAAAAGTCCTAGGGCGACTGTAGTGGTCAATGTGAGGGGGAGGGAGGACTGGGTTGTTTGGGTCCGTCAGGGGGTGGTCGAGTTAGTTGTGTTAGGGGAAATAGTTAATGTTATTGCGTAACAGAGGCGTAGGTAGAAGTAGAGGCTTAGCAAAGCAGCTAGGGCTATAATTGTGGCGGTAATTGGGAGATTTTGTTTTGCTAGCTCTTGCAGGATTAATCATTTTGGCATAAACCCTGTAAGTGGGGGTAGTCCTCCTAGTGATAGTAACACCAGGGCGGTGGTTGTTGTTAGGATCGGGCTTTTTGATCAGACTATTGAGAGAGTGTTAATTTTTGTGGCGGACGACGTTTTTAGGGTGAGGAATGCTGCGGATGTTATGAAGATATATGTCCCTAGGGCCAGGAGGGTAAGTTGTGGGGCGTACTGGAGTACAATAATCATTCAGCCCATATGTGCGATTGAGGAGTAGGCCAGAATCTTTCGGAGCTGAGTTTGATTCAATCCTCCTCATCCTCCAACTAGTGTGGACGCAAGTCCTAAAGCGGTTAATAGCATTGGGTCCACGGCTTGGGCTGTTTGGATAATTAGGGCAAATGGGGCGAGTTTTTGTCATGTGGACAGGATTAACCCTGTCAAAAGGTCCAATCCTTGTAGGACTTCTGGCATTCAGAAGTGTATTGGTGCAAGCCCGATTTTAAGTGCCAAAGCGGTAATAATTATTGTGCTAGCAATAGGGTTCGATATATTATTTATGTCCCATTCTCCTGTAATTCAGGCATTTGTTGTGCTTGCAAATATGATTATTGCTGCTGCGGTGGCCTGGGTTAAGAAATACTTCGTGGTAGCTTCTACTGCGCGGGGATGGTGGTGTTGCGCTATTAGGGGAATAATCGCTAGGGTGTTAATTTCCAGTCCTATTCAGGCCAGTAGTCAGTGGGAGCTAGCAAAGGTTAGGGTAGTTCCTAATCCTAGGCTGGATAGTAGGATTGCGAGTACGTAGGGGTTCATTGATGGAGGAGGGACTTTAACCGTCATGTTCGGGGTATGGGCCCGAAAGCTTAATTAGCTGACCCCATCTTAGAAAGTGGTGTAGAGGAAGCACTAAGAGTTTTGATCTCTTGGGCATGGGTTCGATCCCCTTCTTTCTAAGAACTGAGGGGATTTTAGCCCCTATAGGCCACTCTATCAAAGTGGTCCCTAGGCATTCGGGCACAGTTCCTGAATTATAATTGTGGGGGAAGGCCTGCTAGTGCGATTGGCAGGGCAACGTGTCATAATACTAGAGCTAGTGTTAAGGGGAGGAAGTTTTTTCATACAAGGTGCATAAGTTGATCGTATCGGAATCGGGGGTAGGAGGCTCGTACTCACAGGAATACAATAGACAGTAATGCGGCTTTGGTTATTAGGCTGATTGTTGTTAATTCTGGGATGTGGTGGATGTGTGATGTTCCTAAGAATAGTACGGCTGATAGGGTGTTCATTAGCAGGATGTTCGCGTACTCGGCCAGGAAAAATAGGGCGAATGGTCCTCCTGCATATTCTACGTTGAAGCCGGAGACTAGTTCTGATTCTCCTTCTGTTAGGTCAAATGGGGCCCGGTTTGTTTCCGCTAGTGTTGAGATATACCACATTGCGGCTAATGGTCAGGCGGGGGCTAATAATCAGATGCTTTCTTGGGCCGTGCTGAACGTTTGAAGGGTGTAGCCTCCTGAGAAGATAATTACTGAGAGAAGAATTAGTCCTAGGCTTACCTCGTAGGAAATTGTTTGGGCTACTGCCCGTAGGGCCCCAATTAGTGCGTATTTTGAATTTGATGCTCATCCTGACCCTAGAATGGAATACACTGCGAGGCTTGATAAGGCCAGGATAAATAGGACTCCTAGGTTGAGGTCGATCACTGGGTAGGGCATAGGCATAGGTGCTCATAATGTCATGGCCAAGGTTAGTGCAAGGATAGGGGTAGCTAAGAATAGGAATGGGGAGGATGTAGAGGGGCGGACCGGTTCTTTAATAAATAGCTTTACTCCGTCTGCGATGGGCTGTAGGAGTCCGTAGGGCCCTACTACGTTTGGCCCCTTCCGTAGTTGTATGTAACCTAGCACTTTACGTTCAATTAGGGTCAGGAAGGCTACTGCTAGCAGAACGGGCACAATATAGGCGAGGGGATTAATTAGGTGGTTCATTAGAGTGTTTAGCATGAACTGGGAAGAGGATTTGAACCTCTGGTTTAAAGGGCTTAGGCCTTTCGCAATTTACCATGCTCTGCCACCCCAGTATGTCCTTATTTTGGGCGGTTGGGGTTTGGCCCTCCCTTTGTTTAATTTATTTGTTTTCATTAATTAGGGGTGGGGCGTGCTTCAAGTATAGGCCCCTCTTTTCCGATCCTTTCGTACTAGGAAAAGTAGCGTTACAGATAGAAACTGACCTGGATTACTCCGGTCTGAACTCAGATCACGTAGGACTTTAATCGTTGAACAAACGAACCCTTAATAGCGGCTGCACCATTAGGATGTCCTGATCCAACATCGAGGTCGTAAACCCCCTCGTCGATATGGACTCTGGGAGAGGATTGCGCTGTTATCCCTAGGGTAACTTGGTTCGTTGATCGGCTTATTAGCCGGATCATTTCTGGTCAGATGTTCTGTGGCTTAGAGATGTCTCTCTTGGTTTTAGGGGTTTGGCCCATTCCACTCGGAGGCTTGCTTTTCCTCCGCGGTCGCCCCAACCGAAGGTAAAATTTCAGGTTCCACTAAGTTTTTACTTTTTACTAAGTTGCTTAACGTGGTTGAATTTTGTACCTTAAGCTCCAAAGGGTCTTCTCGTCTTGTATGTTTATACCCGCTTCTGCACGGATAGATCAATTTCACTGACTTGAAGGGGGAGACAGTTAAGCCCTCGTTTAGCCATTCATACAGGTCTCTATTTAAAAGACAAGTGATTGCGCTACCTTTGCACGGTCAAAATACCGCGGCCGTTGAACCCGTAGTCACTGGGCAGGCTGGACCTCCTATACTCAGTTTAGTTGCAGGAGGCGATGTTTTTGGTAAACAGGCGAGGCTTGTGTTTGCCGAGTTCCTTCCCTTTCTTTTAGTCTTTCCTTTAAAAAATAGCACTCCAGTGTGGGGTTAACGATTGTTAAGCTGTGGGGTTTTCTTGGTTTATTTTGTTGTTCACATTACTCTCTTGGGTTGGGTTCGTTAATTTCCAGTGGCTTGTCCGATCTGGTTTACACTTGTGCTTGGAGAAGATCAGGTCTTCTTGTTACTCATTCTAGCATAATCTCTTCCATGTGGGCATGGGTTAGCCTGATATTGCTAGGGGAATAAGATTTTCTTATCAGTATAATAAACTTCCTTCTGTCTGAGCTTTAACGCTTTCTATTTAGATGGCTGCCTTTAGGCCCACTAAAACAGTATGTTTTATATATTATGATCTTTATCCTCCTGTGAAGGTTGTATCCTTTGTTAGAGGGGCTGTACCCCCTTTAACTAACTCTCGTGTATTTCCCTTGGTCTTAGTGTTATGTCTTCTGATTTGGGGCGTACGAGGCTGAACTTCTATCCATTTCTCAGGCAACCAGCTATCACCAGGTTCGGTAGGTCTGTCACTTCTACCCGGAGCTCTTCCCACTCTTTTGCCACAGAGACGGGTTAGCCCTAAATTTAAATAGGCTGTCTCGGGGTAGCTCACCTGGTTTCGGGGTTTCAAACTAAAGGTCTCTCTGCTTGAGGGTGCTGGCTAAATCATGATGCAAAAGGTACAAGGTTTAGTCTTTGTTTTTTAGTGCTTATATGGGTTATTTCATTTCTCTTTCAGCTTTCCCTTGCGGTACTTTTTCTATTGCTTTGAGTTGAACCTTTTCTGTCTCCCATACTCAGGTAAAAAAATGGTTTAGTTTATTGTGTTAGGTCATGTTTTGTTATTAACATTGTTGGGTTATATTGGTGGTTAAGCTAGCTGTTTGGCTCAGGGCGATCCAACTTGCATGGATGTCTTCTCGGTGTAAGTGAGATGCTTAACTAACTCAGCCACGTCCTGGGTTTAATCCAAGTGCACCTTCCGGTACACTTACCATGTTACGACTTGCCTCCCCTTGTCAGTGCTTTAGTGTTAAGTAACTTTGCTGCGTTTTGACAGGGGAGAGTGACGGGCGGTGTGTACGCGCCTCAGAGCCGGGTTCAAAAGGACACTCTGCTTCCTTTTTACTACTAAATCCTCCTTCAAGCACTATTTCATGTTGCATATTCGTAGTGTTCTGTGATAGAAAATGTAGCCCATTTCTTCCCACTTCGTACGCTACACCTCGACCTGACGTTCTGGGTTGTGCCCATTTTGCTTACTTTTATTGCCTTCACAGGGTAAGCTGACGACGGCGGTATATAGGCTGGGATGGCTAGAAGTGGTGAGGTTTAACGGGGGTTATCGGTTCTAGAACAGGCTCCTCTAGGGGGGTCTGAGGCACCGTCAGGTCCTTTGGGTTTCAAGCTGATGCTCGTAGTACCCGGGCGGACATCTAATTGTAGCTGGATGTCTAGGTTTATGGCTGAGCATAGTGGGGTATCTAATCCCAGTTTGTTTCTCAGCTTTCGTGGGGTCAGGTGGGCTTTGTTAAAGCTACTTTCGTATAATTGGGCTTCGGGCACCTAGAAGCGTATGACGGCCAAAGGGCCATTTGGCTTTAAAAATCGTCTTGCTCTCCTTAACCACCCTTTACGCCGTGGTTTTATCAACTAGGGCCTCTCGTTTAACCGCGGTGGCTGGCACGAGTTTTACCGGCCCTTTTAACCCTAACTGAGTCAAGTTTTCACTTATGGCTTAATGTCTATCACTGCTGAATTCCCTTGGGGGTGTGGCTTGGCCAGGCGTCTTGGGCTAAAAATTTGTGCCTGATGCCCGCTCCTCGTCCCCGGGCGGGGGATTGAGGGCATACTCACGGGACTGCGGAGACTTGCATGTGTAAGTTGGGTGAGAGCTGATAATAAGGTCAGGACCATGCCTTTATGCATGCGGAGTTTCTTAGGACCCGTCTTAACATCTTCAGTGTTATGCTTTAAATTAAGCTACGCTAGC